AGTAAGAAGCCTGAATTAAAGGGTTACAATGATAGAGTAAAACATGCATATTAAATGCTCTTACTAAATAGATAAGCTAATATTAAAGCTATTGGGCTCATACCTCAAACATAGGATTCTCCTTCTATTTAATATACCTCCCAATATTTATTCTAATAATCATAGTAAGCTCAATCATCACTTTATCTGCTTCCTCATGACTTACAGCATGAATAGGATTAGAAATAAATCTAATAGCTTTCATTCCTCTAATTAACTCTAACAATAAATTACATGTGGAAGCCTCATTAAAATATTTCTTTGTACAAGCCACATCATCAATCTTTATTTTTTTGTCAGCAATTTTTCAAACCTTCATATTTACAACCCATACTGTAGAAAATCTCCCATTTCTTTTATCTAACCTTATTATATCCATAGCCTTACTAACAAAACTAGCAGCTGCCCCTTTTCATTTTTGATTCCCATCAATAACCACTATAATCAAATGGCCTACCCTAGCAACTCTTTTAACTTGACAAAAACTAGCCCCCTTATTTCTGCCCAGCTTCTCCTCTCCAACTATAATACTATTAATCCTGTCCAGTCTCACCTCAGCCACAATCGGATCAATTAGAGGATTAAACCAGCTAATAATCAAAAAAATCTTAGCATACTCATCAATTGCCCATCTAGCCTGAATGCTAATCTTAATTCCACTCTCAGAATCAATCTTCACCACATATTTTATAATTTATTCTCTCATTACACTAACTATTATTATCCTAATAAACACCACCAACACAATTCAAATTTCACAGTTATATACACATAATGTACTTATTACCCTAATTTCATTTTCCACCTTGCTTTCCCTAGGAGGCCTCCCCCCTTTTACCGGGTTTATCCCAAAACTACTAGCCATCAAAATAATAGTTTCAACTTTCATACTACCTATTGTATTAATTCTGGTTCTAACCAGTGTTCTTACCTTATATTATTATTTACGGYTAACCTACTCCTCATTTACCATAAATATATCCTCACAAAAACATAATTTCTTAATTTTACACTTCATAATAAGCCCATCAATAATACTAATCCTAACAACCTCTACACTACCAATCATCATAATACTAACCCCATAAGGCTTTAAGTTAATAAAACTAATATCCTTCAAAGTTATAAATAAAACTCATTTTTAAGCCTTAATTACCAACACCTTTAAACTTGCAATTTAACATTCTTTATAAACTATAAGACCGCGATGACTCTTTTCAACTAATCACAAAGACATTGGAACAATATATTTAATTTTTGGAGCCTGAGCAGCCATAGTAGGGACAGCTTTAAGAATTCTAATTCGATTAGAACTAGGACAACCAGGAAGTCTAATTGAAGATGATCAAATTTACAATGTAATTGTAACCGCCCACGCCTTTGTTATAATTTTCTTCATAGTTATACCCATCATAATTGGAGGATTTGGAAATTGATTAGTGCCTCTAATATTAGGAGCACCAGATATAGCCTTTCCCCGACTCAACAACATAAGATTTTGATTACTTCCACCAGCTTTCTTCCTTCTTTTAGCCTCCTCTGCAGTAGACAAAGGAGTAGGTACAGGATGAACAGTATACCCCCCTCTTGCCAGAAATATTGCCCACTCAGGGCCAGCCGTAGACATAGCAATTTTTTCCCTACACCTAGCAGGAGCTTCTTCAATCTTAGGAGCAATTAATTTTATTACAACAATTATTAATATACGGTCCAGAGGAATATTATTTGAACGAATACCTTTATTTGTATGGGCTGTTAAACTAACAGCAATTCTTCTACTTTTATCTTTACCAGTACTAGCAGGGGCAATTACTATGCTCCTAACAGATCGTAACTTTAATACTTCATTTTTTGACCCCGCGGGAGGAGGGGACCCTATCCTATACCAACACTTATTCTGATTTTTTGGGCACCCAGAAGTATACATCCTAATCCTTCCAGGCTTTGGGATAATTTCACACATTATTGCACAACAAAGAGGAAAAAAAGAAGCCTTTGGCTCTCTAGGAATAATCTATGCAATAATTGCCATTGGTTTATTAGGATTTATTGTTTGAGCTCATCACATATTTACAGTCGGAATAGATGTAGATACCCGAGCCTACTTCACTGCAGCCACAATAATTATTGCTGTCCCTACAGGAATTAAAATCTTCAGTTGATTAGCTACGCTTCACGGAGCTCAGTTTTCATATGACACCCCCCTATTATGAGCTTTAGGCTTTGTTTTCCTATTTACTGTGGGGGGCCTAACAGGAGTGGTCCTAGCTAACTCCTCAATTGATATCATCCTCCACGACACATACTATGTAGTAGCCCACTTCCACTACGTCTTATCAATAGGGGCTGTATTTGCCATTCTTGGAGGAATTACATTCTGATTCCCCTTATTCCTAGGAGTATCCTTAAATCCAGTATGATCAAAGATCCATTTTATTGTTATATTCCTAGGTGTAAATTTAACTTTCTTCCCTCAACATTTCCTAGGGCTAAGCGGGATACCCCGCCGTTACTCAGACTATCCTGACGCATACACAACATGAAACATTGTATCCTCAATCGGCTCAACTCTATCTTTCATTGCAGTTCTAGGACTAATATTCATCATTTGAGAAGTCATAATCTCTCTACGCCCAGTTTTATTCTCCATCCACATAACTTCCTCAATCGAGTGACAACATGGGACCCCTCCAGAAGACCACACATATAATCACTTAACCCTTATAATCAAATAATTAATGGCAACCTGATCAACTTTAAGATTTCAAAATAGATCCTCCCCTCTAATAGAACAATTAATCTTTTTCCACGACCATACTATACTAATTTTAATTATAATCACATCCCTAGTAGCTTATATATTTTTTATACTAATAATAAACTCATTTACCAATCGATTCTTAATAGAAGGTCAAGAAATTGAAACCATTTGAACAATTCTTCCAGCAATTATTTTAATTTTTATTGCTCTCCCTTCCCTACGACTATTATATCTTTTAGATGAAATTAACACCCCTTCATTAACAATAAAAACAATTGGACACCAATGATACTGAAGATATGAATATTCAGATTTTAACTCCTTAGAGTTCGATTCCTACATAATCCCAGAAGAAAGTAATGAACTAAGAACTTTTCGGCTACTTGACGTAGATAACCGAACTTTAATCCCCATTTACACCCAAATACGGATCCTAATTACAGCCTCAGATGTTCTTCACTCCTGAACAGTACCCGCTTTAGGAGTAAAGGCTGATGCCGTTCCAGGACGACTAAATCAAGTATCATTCACAATAAACCGACCAGGACTATGATTTGGACAATGCTCAGAAATTTGTGGAGCTAACCATAGATTCATGCCTATTGTTCTAGAAAGAGTCCCCCACAAACCTTTTATTTCCTGACTAAAAACAATCTTATCATTAGATGGCTGAAATTTAAGCAATGGTCTCTTAAACCATATAATAGTATTTATACTTCTAATGAAATATCTAGTTAATAATATAACAAAAGACTGTCAGTCCTTAATTACTCTAAAGAGTGATATTTAATTCCACAAATATTCCCAATAAATTGAATCACCCTCTCAACTCTTTTCATCCTTCTACTCCTTATAATTTCCTTCCTAATACTAAGCCTGTTCTCCCAACCACAAATAAAAGCTAACTATTCAAACACAACAATCAAATCAAACTGACCATGATAACTAATTTATTTTCAATCTTTGACCCCTCAACTCAAATCTTAAATTTACCACTAAATTGACTAAGCATTGCCTTACCATTAATAACCTTCCCCTACTCTTTCTGACTACTACCCTCACGATCAAAAACAATAATTATATCCATTATTATAACCCTAAAAACAGAATTTAAACTCTTACTAGGCCCGGTCCACTTCCCATCAGCCACTATTCTATTAATCTCCTTATTAACTATAATTCTTATTAACAATACCTTCGGACTTATTCCATATATTTTTACAGCAACAAGACACCCTTTAATAACTATCTCAATAGCCCTACCATTATGATTAGCTTTTATTCTTTATGGATGAATTAATCACCTAACACACATGTTAGCCCATTTAGTTCCTCAAGGAACCCCTACAATACTTATATCATTCATAGTATGTATTGAAACCATTAGTAATATCATTCGCCCATTAACCCTCTCAATTCGTTTAGCCGCAAACATAATTGCCGGACATCTCCTCTTAACACTCCTGGGTAATCAAGGACCCTCTTCTTCAATTATCATCCTCCCGCTAATTCTCACAACTCAAATCATACTCCTAACCCTAGAATCCGCTGTAGCCCTAATCCAGTCRTATGTTTTTGCAGTCCTAAGCACTCTATACGCCAGAGAAACCTCCTAATGTCAACACAACACCCTTTTCACTTAGTAGAAAAAAGCCCTTGACCATTAACAGCCTCAATTGGAGCCTTATGTTTAACAATAGGAACAATCAACCTACTACACGCAAACCAAGCAACTCTTCTACTAATAGGAACCATTATCATTTTATCCTCCATATACCAATGATGACGAGACATTTCACGAGAAGGAACTTTTCAAGGCCTTCACACCTTTCCTGTAACAATAGGACTACGTTGAGGGATAATTTTATTTATTACTTCAGAAGTTTTCTTCTTCATTGCTTTTTTCTGAGCCTTCTTCCACAGAAGATTATCCCCAACAACAGAAATTGGATCTGTATGACCACCAACATCTATTATCCCTTTTAACCCATTTCAAATCCCCCTATTAAATACGGCAATCCTCCTAGCATCAGGCATCACAGTAACATGAGCCCACCACAGACTAATAGAAATAAATCACTCTCAAACAATATGAGCCTTAACACTTACCGTCATTCTAGGAATATATTTTACAGCCCTTCAAGCCTTCGAATATATAGAAGCACCATTCTCAATTGCAGATTCAGTATATGGGTCCACATTTTTCATAGCAACAGGATTTCATGGTTGTCATGTTCTAATTGGAACAACTTTCCTTATAATCTGCTTATTACGACACTTAAATAACCATTACTCAAACCTTCACCACTTTGGTTTTGAAGCAGCAGCCTGATACTGACATTTCGTAGATGTTGTGTGACTCTTCCTATATATCTCCATTTATTGATGAGGACAATATTTAATTAGTATACAATAGTACCTTTGACTTCCAATCAAAAAGTCTAACAATAGATTAAATAATTACATTAAATGTTACTTTAATTGCAACATTCTCACTCCTAGCCCTCCTTTTAATTCTAATTGCAAAAACCACTTCATTCAAAATTCTAAATAATCGTCACAAAAACTCCCCCTTCGAGTGTGGCTTTGACCCGAAGACCCAGGCACGATACCCCTTCTCAATTCAATTCTTCCTTATTGCCCTAATTTTTCTAATTTTCGACATTGAAATTACATTAATATTACCWATTCCTATTATATCCTCCCACAGAAACCTCATAGTATTCATCACTATATCCTCAATTTTTATTCTAATTCTGCTCCTAGGACTATACTACGAATGGTCAAAAAATGCACTAAATTGAATCCTTTAGGCATATAATTAATTAATAATATCTGATTTGCACTCAAAACTTGTCAATCCATAAGACTATGTCTAAGTGAAGAAGTAAAATTATACCCTCAATTTCGACCTGAGTTTTGGAGCAAAATCCCACACTTTTAATAGAAGCCAAAGTTTTAGGCACTTCACTGTTAATGAATTATTGGACTTATATCCCTATTAAAGAATTAAACAAAATAGAAGCTGCTAACTTACTATTATAGCAATAATGTTATTAATTCTATTTTTATAGTGTAAACACAACACCCTACATTTTCATTGTAGAAACGGCTAATACCCTAAAAATTATTATAATTATATCCTCAACACTCTTACTAATAACCTCAATCTTTACACAACTATCCCACCCCCTCACAATAGGGGTAATTATTATTATAGCCACAATAATAACCTTAATCTTCATAATTATAACCCTACAAACATCTTGATTAAGATATATTATGTTTATAGTATTTTTAGGAGCCTTATTAATTTTATTCATTTATGTTTCATCCCTAGCCCCAAATGAACAATTTACTAAACTTAATCCTCTAGTTACAATCTTACCCTTAATATTAATTTCAATAACTACCATAACACCCCCCTCCTTAGACCAAAAAATTACTTACCAAACTATCAACTTCTCAAAAAAACTTTACTCGTCAATATTATCTTTAACAACCCTAACACTAATCATCTTCCTACTATTCACACTAATTGTAACTGTTTACATTACCAAATTCAAGCAAGGGCCCCTACGCTTAATTTAACCAATGACACATCCAATACGCAAAACCCACCCAATCATAAAAATTATCAACTCATCACTCATTGATCTACCCTCCCCTTCCAATATCTCCCTTATATGAAACCTTGGGTCTCTTCTAGGACTATGTTTAGGAGTCCAATTATTAACAGGAATCTTCCTAGCTATGCACTACACTCCAAACACAGAAATAGCCTTCTCAAGACTATCACATATTTGCCGAGACGTTAATTTTGGTTGATTAATACGAGTCATTCACGCAAACGGAGCTAGTTTATTCTTCGTCTGCCTATACATTCATATGGGCCGAGGAATATACTACTCATCCTTTCACTTACATTTTACTTGATCCACAGGAGTAGTTCTATTCCTTATTACAATAATTACCGCTTTCCTAGGATATGTACTACCATGAGGACAAATATCTTTCTGAGGAGCCACAGTCATTACCAACCTACTTTCAGCTATCCCATATTTGGGTAACACATTAGTTCAATGATTATGAGGAGGATTTGCTGTAGAAAACGCCACCCTCACCCGATTCTTTACTTTCCACTTCCTTTTACCTTTCATTTTATCAGCAATAGTAATAATTCATCTACTCTTTCTTCATCAAACAGGGTCCTCTAACCCTTTAGGAACCTCAAGAAATGCAGACAAAATACCATTTCATCCCTATTACTCATCAAAAGACCTTATAGGTGCCATTATAATTTTAATAATCTTCTCCTCTCTTACTCTCTTATTCCCTTATTCGTTAAGAGATCCAGAAAACTTCATCCCAGCAAATCCCTTAGTAACACCAATCCACATTCAACCAGAATGATATTTTCTATTCGCTTACGCGATTCTTCGATCAATTCCAAACAAATTAGGGGGAGTCATTGCCCTTATTATATCCGTCATAATCTTATTATTTATACCTATTCTACAGCCAAAAACTTCCTCAACTCAATTCAACAACACAAAAAAAATTACCTTTTGATACCTAACAAATATTTTTTTATTACTAACCTGAATTGGAGCCCGCCCTGTAGAAGACCCTTATATTATAATTGGCCAAATCTTAACCATTTTGTACTTCACTTACTTCCTCACTCAACCACTACTCATAAAATCATAATTATTAAGCTAACAAGCAAGTATTTTGAAAATACTAGATAAAAGATAACATCTTTTAATAATTTACTATATTTCTTTCCTCCTTTGTTACCATGTGAAAAGAAGAAAAAGAAATACTCTGCCTCCGCAGTGCTTGGAAAATCAAACCTTCCTGTGCAATTACACCTTTATAAATTAACAGGGACTTACAGTCATAAATAAATTTACACTTTACCGCCTAATTCAGCCACCTATTATATTTCCAGAGCTGCTCTCCTTGGCTGCTTCAAAGCCACGCTCTAAATAAGCTATAAAAATAAACATAAAAGTACAGCATGAGCCCAACTAATCACACCCACATCACCAAAAAAATAATTTTTAAAGATTTTCTATGCCAAACTTCAAAAATCCTAGCCCCTCTTATTATCCCTATCATCCCTCCTTGCCCCCCGACCCATTCTCTCCAACCACGATCTCTAACCTCATATACTAATTTCCCTATAAATRGTATTCTATTTCTGACCCATTGACCTCTTAAATAAGGCAAGAATCATATTCTTCTTAAAAATAAATCAAATGACCCTCCTAAAGCACTTTCTCCTCACTCTAGCACAAGAAATCATCTTACCACTAGTAAACTAAAAATAATAATATATAAAGGCCATATTTTACTAACTCCCTGCAACACTATAACATAAGGACCATCAAAAAGACCTCATCTAAATATAGCACCCCCTAATACCGCCCCTAAAAATAGCATCCCTATAGGAGTCAAGTACCCAAAATCTTCATCCTCTACTATATGATTCACTCCACCCATCCAGCCCTTAACAACCACAAATCATCTGACTCGAAAAGAATAAATACAAGTTAAACCAGTACCTAAAACTAACAAAATCATCCCAATATAACCATAATCAGACAACGAAATAAATTCTAAAATACTATCCTTAGAATAAAACCCAGCTAAAAAAGGCACCCCACACAAAGCCATTCTAGAAACCATAAAAAATACCCCTGTTATCGGAAGACCTTCCCCAACCCCCCCTATGTAACGAATATCTTGCCCCCCTCCAACACTGTGAATAATCCTACCAGCACATAAAAACAATAAAGCCTTAAATAAAGCATGTGTGAGAAGATGAAAATAAGCCAGTTTCACCTCCCCAAAAGAAACAATGACCATTATTAAACCTAATTGACTTAATGTAGATAATGCAATGACCTTCTTAAAATCATACTCATAACATGCCCCTAAGCCCGCTATAAATAAGGTTAATACCCCAATATAAAACAACCCCAAAACAAAAAAAGTTCTCCCTCTTACCACATGCCAAAACCGAATCAATAAATAAACCCCCGCAGTAACTAATGTTGAAGAATGGACCAAAGCTGACACAGGGGTCGGAGCAGCTATCGCCGCAGGTAGTCATGCCGAAAATGGAATTTGAGCTCTTTTAGTTATCCCCGCCAAAACTACTATAATACCAACCATTAATACTAAATTTCTAGATAAATTTATACAGTAAAAATTTCAACTACCATACCCTACCAAAAGCCCAATGCCTAACAATAACCCAACATCCCCCACTCGATTTCTCAAAGCAGTAATTATACCAGCTCTATAAGATTTAAAATTCTGATAATAAATAACCAAACAATAAGATACCAGCCCAAGCCCATCCCACCCCAAAAGAATACTAATAAAACTAGGTCTTAAAATAACCAAAGCCATAGAAGCAACAAATAATAAAACCAATATAATAAACCGAACCAAAAACTTATCCCCTTCTATATAACTACCTCTATAAAATAAAACATTTCTGGAAATAAAAAAAACAACACCCATAAAAAATATTGATATCCAATCAACCAAAACTATATAACTAAAACCAAGACTATTTACATCAAATAAGTTCCACTCAATCAAAAAACTTTTAACTTGCCATATTCTCCATAAACCTACAACAAACATAATAACCCCTAATAATATTAAAATTAAACTTCTAACCCTACTTAAAACCTGCCCCCTAATAACTTAAGGTAATATATACATCTAAAAACCCACAATTTTTTATTTTATTAAACTACTTAAATTAAACTATAAATGCCTCTCCCCTCAAAATTAAAAGATTTAAAGGAATTCAGTGCAATAATATCAATAAATATTCCAAACAACTACCTTCCTCCACCCCACATAACCCAACCAATCTCTCTCCATGTTGAACACTAGAAAACAAATATAAACAATAAGCCGCACTAAAAAAAGATGCCAGCCCCACCCCAACTAAAACTCTCCCTCTCCACCCCAATAATGCCCCAATCAGCCCAATTTCCCCAGCCAGATTAATAGAAGGAGGGGCAGCCATATTAGAACTTACTAATAAGAACCAAACCAAACAAAATCTAGGTATTAAGTTCATTATACCTTTATTCACAATCAATGAACGACTTTGAAGACGCTCATAATTTCTATTTGCTAAACAAAATATACCAGAAGAGCATAGCCCGTGCCCCACTATAAGAACATAAGCACCAACAAACCCCAAATAGGTTATTGTTATTAAACCCCCAATTACTAACCCTATATGAACAACAGAAGAATACGCAATTAAAGCTTTTAAATCTCTCTGACGCAAACAAACTAATCTAAGATAAACTGCCCCTACTAAACTTACTCCCACCCATAAATAACCTAATCTTCTAATTATTTTTACAAAATAAACCCCTACCCGTAAGATCCCGTACCCCCCTATCTTCAGTAACACGCCAGCCAAAATTATTGATCCAGAAATCGGAGCCTCTACATGAGCCTTTGGAAGTCATAAATGTACTAAAAATATTGGTATCTTTACTAAAAACGCCAACATTCCCATTATATACAAAACAAAGTTATCACCTCACCCAACAAAAAAATAACAACTAAATATAAACCCACTACCAACAATTAACCCACAATAAAAAATATAAATCAACAAAGGTAAAGAAGCAAATAAAGTATAAAATATTAGATATACCCCCGCTTGTAACCGCTCTGGTTGATAGCCCCACCCCAAAATTAACAAAAAAATAGGAATTAAAACTCTTTCAAATATAAAATAAAACAGCAGTAAATCCAAACTAATAAAAACAAAAATCAGCCCAACTAATATTACTAAAGCAAGACTCATAAATCTAGTTTTGTTATTAATCAAGCCCCCCTTAACACTAGAAATAATCATCAAAATAGTAACCCAAATTCTTAAACATCTCAACCCAAAACTAATCAAATCACCCCCAAATCCCATCCCTAAAAAACTAAACCCAATCCAATCAAACCAAATCTTCAATATAAACCCTATAACTATAAAGCCTAACCACAAAACAAATATTCTCCAATTACCCCCTACAAAAAAAGTACCTAACACACTCAATAAACCAATAATTTCCCCTAACATTCTATAACTCTTAAGTTAAAAATATATTCACTCCCATGAGAACGAATAAAAGACACAATAATTCTTAGACCTAAAGCCCCCTCACATGCGCCAAAAGTAAATAACACCAACATAAAGTATCCCTCCCCAATTATCAATCTTAACACCCCTCCAAGCAACATAACAAGCCCCAATACCATAAACTCTAAACTCAATAACATTCTAAGAGCATGCTTATACACCCCAAGAAACCCCAACAACCCTCCTACAACCATCATTATTCCTAATATTATCATTAGTTTTAATAGTTTAAATTTTAAAACCTTGGTCTTGTAAATCAAAATTGAAGTCATTCTTAAAACTTATCATAAAAAAACTTTTATTCATCCGCAGCTCCCAAAGCCACAATTTTAAATTAAACTATTTTATGCTAATTATAAACCAGTATAACAAACCCCAATAAAAACAACAAATAATTTAAAGACATAGGTAAAAAACTCTTTCAAGCCAAGCCCATCAATTTATCATACCGGTATCGTGGTAAAGTCCCCCGAACCCAAAGGAAGATAAACATAAACCACACAATAATACCAACTCTAATCATTCTAAAGCCCCCCAAATACAAAACAGTTAAAAGAACTCTTATAAAAATAATACTACCATATTCTGCTAAAAACAATATAGCAAAGCCCCCACCACTATACTCTACATTAAACCCAGAAACCAACTCAGACTCTCCCTCAGCAAAATCAAAAGGACTACGATTAGTTTCAGCTAATCTAGACACTAACCAAATACAAAAAACAGGAAATAAAATAAAAATAAATCAAACCAACTTTTGCATTTCCTTAAAACCCTCCAAATCATACCCTAAGGTCAAAATAACACCTCTCAGCAGTAAAATAATTATTCTTACCTCATAAGAAATAGTTTGAGCAACCCCCCGTATTGCCCCTAACATAGCGTACTTAGAATTTGAGGCCCACCCACACCCTAACAAACTATAAACCCCTAAAGCAGTGCAACAAACAAAAAACAATAAACCTAAATAAAAGTCAACCCCTCCCACAATCAAAGGGCAAACAGCCCATAAAACCAATATTACCCCAATTATAACACAAGGACTTACAAAATAAGGATAAAAATTTACTAACCAAGGATATCTAACTTCCTTAGTAAAAAGTTTCACTGCATCCGCAAAAGGCTGTAAAATTCCAACAACCCCGACCTTATTAGGACCCTTCCGAATCTGAATATACCCCAAAACTTTACGCTCCAACAAAGTAAAAAAAGCCACTCTTACTAATACCATAATAATCAACACATAAAAATTCAACAGCACAACAAAATTCATCTATCGTTAGAGTAACCCCATAAAAGAAACTTAACTTCTTCACACTTAATCTGTCATAACGATTTGTACTAACTATAATTCAATATATTATCAATTTCTAAATTTGATGCACTACTCTGCCAAATTAGTATTTTACACCACTCCATTAAACTCAAAATATTTGACTAATAAGGTCCTTTCGTACTATTATTAATTAACTATTCTAAAAGATAGAAACCGACCTGGCTCACGCCGGTCTTAACTCAGATCATGTAAAGATTTAAAGGTCGAACAGACCGCTCTTATAATGACTACTACACCAACAAGAAATCTTTAATCCAACATCGAGGTCGCAAACTCATTTTACACCACTCCATTAAACTCAAAATATTTGACTAATAAGGTCCTTTCGTACTATTATTAATTAACTATTCTAAAAGATAGAAACCGACCTGGCTCACGCCGGTCTTAACTCAGATCATGTAAAGATTTAAAGGTCGAACAGACCGCTCTTATAATGACTACTACACCAACAAGAAATCTTTAATCCAACATCGAGGTCGCAAACTCTATTGTCAATATGAACTCTCAAACAACATTACGCTGTTATCCCTATAGTAATTTTTTCTATTAACCCGCATATTAAGGGTCAAATCCAAAGCTCTTTAAAAATTTATCTTTCATTTATGTCTTTTAAACAGTCGCCCCAACTAAATCCACCAACAAATAAAAAATTTATTCATATATTTTTATATCTATTCATAAATAAAATTTAATAGGGTCTTCTCGTCCCCTTAGCTCATTTTTGATTTTTCACAAAATAATAAAATTCATTCCTTAATAATGAAACAATATGTATTTGTCCAACCATTCATACCAGTTCTCAATTAAAAAACTAATGATTATGCTACCTTTGTACAGTCAATATACWGCAGCCCTTCAAATATCAGTGGGCAGGCTATATCTCCTATTAAATAACAGAAGACGATGTTTTTGTTAAACAGGCAAACACAATTTCTGTTAAATTCCTTATTACTAATTTCATAACACTTTAAATCATAATTACCATCCCCACTTCAGCTAAAAAAATAAAATACTACTAATATTATCATAATTACCTACTATACCTAATTCAAATAATCATTCTAAATATACCAAACGTCAAACAAAATTTAAATCCACTTTAATATATTACAACATAATAACCAAAATAGCTAATTCTAAGCCTATAAGATATCTTTATGTCTTATCATATCAATCATAAAAAAGCTTGTCCATTTCTATCTATTAAACCCATTAAATTATTCACAGACCTAAAATTAAATTTTTAAATAAAAACTAGATAACAAAAAGTTTGCCTAGCATATCACCACTACACGAATCTTTAATTAAATTTTTCCACATTTAACCTAAGATCAATATAGCTCACCCTAATTCGAGACCTATAAAACCATAATACTTTTAATAAACCCTAATACCAAAGGTACTAAACCAGTAATCTAACAAAATCCTTTCCTTAAATCCTTTACAGTACTAATTTAACTAAAGTTAAGCCCACGACATCTATCACCATACTATCAAAACTATATTTAAATAACAATTAATCCACAACAAATATAAAATCAAGACATCCCATCAGAGAAAACTTCTCAACGTAAATGAACTGCTATTATAGCTATATCTTGAAATCCAGAGGCATCTTCCGATACATCCACTATGTTACGACTTATCCCAAACCTGAGAGCGACGGGCGATGTGTACATATTTTAGAGCACTTTTCACTTTAACTAACTAATATACACTTACAATTAAATCCACCTTCATGTCAATCTCCCTCCAACAATTCATACTAAACCCCTCTATTGTAACTCATTTCATACTCTTTTATAAACTACACCTTGACCTGGCGTACTTTTGAACAAATCCACGAAAATATTCTCAAAAATCTTCTACCGACGGCGATATGTAAATTGAATAAAACAAAAAAAAGTCAAATAACTCGTGTACTATCGATTACAGAACAAATTCCTCTAAATAGACTAAAATACCGCCAAATTCTTTAAGTTTCAAGAACCCTAATACTATTCAAGCCTTAACAATATAATTAATAGGGTATCTAATCCTAGTCACTAACTAATAATTTCAAACAAACGTCCTAATAATTCAAAGAAAAACATATATAATTGTAATTTTACCGACAAATAACATATATAAAACCATCTATATTCAAACCTTGTATCCCCCGAACACTTTCTTTCCCCCCGATCGTATAACCGCAGCTGCTGGCACAATCTTAGCCGGAAGTACAAAAATAACTATGTAAAATATTTATATACAACATAATATTATTTACTGTTAAATTTTAATTTATAACAACATACATATAAATTATCCTAATAAAGAAATATTAAACTAAAATCAAACTTTAGAAGTCTTCTCCAATTATTTTATAATTATAATTACATAGTCTAATCCCTTCTTTTTTTTTCTACAGAAGGGATTAGATATACACTAATCTCCTCTCCCTCTATACCTATCTATTTATCACTAATCTTCTATTCTATAAATGTCAAATTTCAATTATTAATCACTGTTAATAAATACTTATTTTTATAATTTCTCACGTTGTGATTAAAATATTTTTGCCGTTAAATTCCCTCAAGATAACGTCCGCTAATAATCTCAAATGCTACCTAACATCATATGAAACAGTCCTAGAAATATCTTTTTTATCTCAATACTAAAAAGAATCTCAAAATATATTTTGCTTCGCTTTAAACTAACTTCTAACTACCAATCCTTAAATAATCAAGACTAGCTAGATTTTTTAATGTAAAATATAAAAATGTTGATTTAATATATAAACAAAATAAAATACATCTATTATATATATAAACTAAAAATACAAAAATTATAATATAAA